TTTTTGATTTCATCAATTCGATTTATATGTCATAATAGATCCTAATCTATCCTATAGATTTGAATGGAGATATAAAAAAGAAAGGTACCAATAAATTAAATACAAATTCTTCTTTTTTTTCTGGATAATGTATGGAATATAAATAAAAAAAAAGGTTATATCTTATTGTTTTTTTGTTCTAGAATAGAAGCATTTTATGTTATTTTCCCATCTCTATTTATTTTTTTTATGAAATTTGTATAGTAGTATATATATAATTATAATCTAGACAATCTATAGGAATAGATAAATAATGACATAAAGAGACCGATCATTTTGTTTTCAAAATAGATGTCTTTGACATCCAACTATAGCACTAAATAACCTTTTTTTTTGAATGGCAGTTCCAAAAAAACGTACTTCTACATCAAAAAAGCGTATTCGAAAAAATGTTTGGAAAAAGAAAGGATATTGGGCGGCGTTGAAAGCTTTTTCATTAGCGAAATCTCTTTCTACGGGTAATTCAAAAAGTTTTTTTGTACGACAAATAAATTTGGAGTAATCTGAATTGGTTTAACTCGAATAAGATACAAAGGTTTTCTTTTTTGAATATCTTTTTTTTTCAGTTCCGGGGTGGGGATTCTTATTTTCCCCATCGCCCGTTTGTTATGTTAGTGTTCTAATAATTTGTTACTTTTATAATATTCAATTTATATTCAATTTCTAATTTTATAATAATAAATAATTAAATAATAATAATTTTTTTATTTATACTATAGCTAGAGCGGAGCACTTATATATAAGATATATAAGAGCTTTAACTGGGTTGTCGAAACAAATCCATTAAGTTTAAATTTTGTAACTTTATGAATCATTATTTCTCTGAATTACTATATATCCTTCCCTTGCTTTCAACCCAATTGAGAAAAACCCCCTTTCTAATTTATTCTAATTTAGTGGATATACAAATAATGTATCAATTTAAAGTGATCTAAAAAAATCCTATGTTTGTATAAGAAGTATAAGAAGATGAATCAAGACATATTTTTAGAATTCGAAATTCGAAATACCTTTTTTGAAGTATGGTACAATTATGACAGGAATCAAAACGCTTTTTATATAACGTAACGTGTACAACCCAATATCTAGTTGGTTTGATAAATCCTTAAAACGCAAAATCCTAACGATTAATACAAAGCTATACTAATTACATAAATCTTTTGAAATCGGTGGATGTGGTGCTGAAATTGTGATCTCTAAAAATCATATTTTTTCATTCATTTACTCATTCAATTGATAAGCATTTTTTATAGATTCATAAAAATCATATAAAAGAATGAGAAATGAATCATTAAAAAATTTAAATGATAAAGAACCCTTTTTTGTTGAATTTTATCTATGAATTGAAGTTACAGCTAGTTAGTTTAGTTACAATAGAGGAGTTCTCTTTTAGGAAAACACAAACTAAAAAATCTCTGTTGACGAAATAATTAAATAAAAGGCTAATTAAATAAAACGATACGATAAATACTAAAGATTCTTTTTGAACCTTCAAATTGCTATTTAAACGAGTTTTTATTCATCAATTAAAATTAAATAATTAAATGCTTCCTAAAAAATTTGACATTTTACATTGAATTAACCCCTTCACCTTCAATCTCGACGATTGAATAAAAAATGGGTTATTATGATTTCGAGCAAGCCGCTATGGTGAAATCGGTAGACACGCTGCTCTTAGGAAGCAGTGCTAGAGCATCTCGGTTCGAGTCCGAGTGGCGGCATAGTATCTTCTAAAAGAGATAGAATAAGTCCTATAATGAATTGAATTCCTGATTTCCATTCCATAAAATCTAGAAACCCTCGCTTTTTTCATAATTTTTATGATTTTTTCAACTTTAGAGCATATATTAACTCATATATCCTTTTCATTCGTTTCAATTGTAATTACAATTCATTTTTTAACCTTATTCTTATTAGTCGATGAAGTCGTAGGACTATATGATTCATCAGAAAGGGGCATGATAGTTACCTTTTTCTGTATAACAGGATTATTAGTCACTCGTTGGATTTATTCAGGACATTTCCCATTAAGTGATTTATATGAATCATTAATCTTTCTTTCATGGGGTTTCTCCCTTATTCATATGGTTTCCTATTTTAAAAAGCGTAAAAATGATTTAAGCGCAATAACCGCACCAAGTGCTATTTTTACCCAAGGCTTTGCCACTTCGGGTCTTTTAACCAAAATGCATCAATCCGCAATATTAGCGCCTGCTCTCCAATCCCAGTGGTTAATGATGCACGTAAGTATGATGGTATTAGGCTATGCAGCTCTTTTATGTGGATCATTATTATCAGTAGCTCTTCTAGTCATTACATTTCGAAAAGCCATAAAGATTATTGGTAAAAACAAGAATTTATTAAATCAGTCATTTTCGTTTGGCAAAATCCAATACATGAATGAAAGAAGCAATGTTTTATTAAACACTTATTTTCTTTCTTCTAAAAATTATTACAGGTATCAATTGACTCAACAATTGGATCGTTGGAGTTATCGTATTATTAGTCTCGGGTTTATCTTTTTAACCATAGGAATTCTTTCGGGAGCCGTATGGGCTAATGAGGCGTGGGGATCATATTGGAATTGGGACCCAAAGGAAACTTGGGCATTTATTACTTGGACCGTATTCGCGATTTATTTACATACCCGAACAAATACAAATTTTGAAGGTGTAAATTCCGCACTTGTGGCTTCTATGGGATTTCTTATAATTTGGATATGCTATTTTGGGGTCAATCTATTAGGAATAGGTTTACATAGTTATGGTTCATTTACATTAACATCTAATTGAATTGAATAAAGAGGCTAAGCCTAACAAATACTAACATAGGACAGCGTACATATAAGAAAACTTATTGTAAGCTGTCAAGAACCTTTTGAATCACTCCACTACTTGATTCAAAAGGTTCTAACAAAAGCCAAAGATGTCTGATTCAAATTGAATTTAATTTTTTTACCTTTTTTTACTTAACTTAAACTTAAGAGAAGAAAAAAGACTTCTTTCCTTTTTTTTTTTCACTGTACAACGAACAATTTTTAAAATCATAGGATTACTTTATTTATTTTTTGTTTTATTCATGAAAACTATCTATAAAAATAATTATATAGAATAGTTTCGACCTTCTCACCTGATAATGAGAGGACGAAATCCGGATAAATACCAATACCTATTACTGGTAGAAAGATAGAGATCGAAACAAATAACTCTCGTGGTCCAGAATCAAAAAAATAAGAACTTGGAGCATTAAATAGCTTGTATCCATAGAACATTTGACGTGACATAGATAATGAATAAATAGGAGTTAATATCATTCCAATTGCCATTACGAAAGTAATTAGTATTTTTGGCATTAAAAAATATTTTTGGCTGGTAATTATTCCAAAAAAGACTATCAATTCTGCAACAAAACCACTCATGCCCGGTAATGCAAGAGAAGCCATCGATAAGATACTGAACATCGTAAATATTTTTGGAATCGGAATAGCCATTCCACCCATTTCGTCGAGATAAACAAGACGCATTCTATCATAACTCGTTCCTGCCAAGAAAAAAAGTGCAGCACCGATAAATCCATGAGATATTATTTGTAAAATCGCTCCGTTGAGTCCCGTATCAGTTATAGAACCAATTCCTATAATTATGAAACCCATATGAGATACGGAGGAATAGGCTATTCTTTTTTTTAAATTCCGTTGACCAAGAGATGTTGAAGCTGCATAAATTATTTGCATTGTACCCACTATTATCAACCAGGGAGAAAATATGGAATGAGCATGGGGTAATAATTCCATATTGATCCGAACTAATCCATATGCTCCCATTTTTAATAAAATTCCGGCTAGGAGCATACAAGTACTGTAATGTGCCTCCCCGTGGGTGTCTGGTAACCACGTATGTAAGGGTATAATCGGCGATTTGACAGCAAAAGCAATAAGAAATCCAATATAGAATATTATTTCCAGTGCGACAGGATACGATTGATTAGCTAATGTTTCAAAATTTAATGTTGGTTCATTAGAACCGTATAAACCGATACCCAAAACTCCTATTAATAGAAAAATGGAACCCCCTGCAGTGTACAAAATAAATTTTGTAGCCGAGTACAGACGTTTCTTTCCCCCCCACATGGATAGAAGTAGATAAACGGGAATTAATTCGAACTCCCACATGATGAAAAAAAGTAAAAGGTCTCGAGAAGAAAATGATCCTATTTGACCACTGTACATTGCTAGCATCAGGAAATGGAATAATCGCGAATCTCGAGTAACTGGCCAAGCCGCCAAAGTAGCTAAAGTGGTGATAAATCCTGTCAGTAAAATGGGCCCTATAGAAAGTCCATCTATTCCCAATCTCCAGTAAAAATCAAAAAAATTTATCCATTTATAATCTTCCACCAGCTGGATTAATGGATCGTCCAATCGGAAATGATAACAAAATGCATAGGTTGTTAGAAGGAGTTCCAATATGCATATACACATGGTATACCACTTAATTAGCTTATTTCCTCTATGAGGAAGAAAGAAAATTAAAGAACCCGCAGATATTGGTAAAACTACAATTATTGTTAACCAAGGAAAATAATTCGTGGTAAAGACAAGATACACTTGGACCATAAAAACCCGTGCTCAAAAAGATTTTTTTTGAGCACGGGTTTTTTCAGTAAAAAAAATCAAATGGATTCAAAATGTATTCAAGTGGGGTTTTCTGGAACGTATCAATAAGCTAGACCCATACTTCGAGTTGTTTCATGCCATAAATAAACTCGAACGCTCAAGAAATCTGTTGGACAAGCGGATTCACATCTCTTACAACCAACACAGTCTTCTGTTCTTGGAGCGGAAGCAATTTGCTTAGCTTTACATCCATCCCAAGGTATCATTTCTAACACATCGGTGGGGCAGGCTCGGACACATTGAGTACACCCTATACATGTATCATAAATTTTTACTGAATGTGACATGGGATCTATAAATTTTTGAACATCATAAAATTTCAATCTAGTAAACTTGTAAATGAATCATTATAGTTAAACACCAGATGAATCAACGATTTACCAGAAATTTTCTAATCAATTTCCTTCGGGATCAACTCATAAGAAAGGACCAAGATACTTTGATTTCTTACGTTTTCGAAAACATGATGTAGATTCCAACATATTGGACATGCTAATTCAAATTGGTGAATCTTATAATTAAATATTATTAATATTACTTATTCAACAAAGTTGATTGATTGATACGCGTTGATTTTCTGTTACGATAAATTGAGGAAACAATAGCTGATCCAATAGCTGCTTCAGCGGCTGCAATAGCTATAACAAAAATTGAGAAAATATTTCCTTTTAATTGCCGACTATCAAAAAAATCAGAAAATGTTACAAAATTGATATTAACCGCATTCAGTATAAGTTCAAGACACATAAGGGCCCTAACCATATTTCGACTCGTGATCAATCCATAAATACCGATAGAAAATAAATAGGCACTCAAAACAAGTATATGTTCGAGCATCATTGACCAACTCCTTATCAATTTCGATTCATTTTAATATGAACAATAATTCAACGAATTTGATTGACTAGAATAGAATATAACAAAAAGAATATATTGGAAATATATCGAATAAACGAATTTCTGTTTTATACACGAACAATATTCAAATAGAATTCAAGGAAAATAGATGCGATAAGACAGAAAAAAGTTTAAGCTTGCTATTCCTAGTTAGAAAGATTTATTACTGACGAGCCACAGCAATTGCACCTATCAAAGCAACTAAAAGAATTATTGAAATGAATTCAAATGGAAGAAAAAAATCTGTTGCTAAATGAATTCCAATTTGTTGACTATTACTTATCAAATCTTGTTCTATAATTTGGTTTGATCTTGTAGTCCAAATAATCCCGTACCATGATGTATCTAATATAGTAGTAATTAGCGAAACAAGAATACTTGTACAAACCAACGAAGTAAGGCCATTCCCAATGGTCCACAGATTAAAATCTTTATAATATTCTGAACCATTCATGAACATCACAGCAAATAAGATTAAAACATTTATGGCTCCCACATAAATAAGGAGCTGGGCAGCAGCTACAAAATGAGAATTTGAGAGAATATAGAATAAGGATATACAAACAAGAACCAATCCCAATGAAAAGGCAGAATAAATTGGATTGGTAAGTAATACCACTCCCAGGCCCCCTAATATAAGACCCGATCCCAGAAAAACTAAAAGAAAATCGTGTATTGGTCCAGGCAAATCCATTATATGTAAAATAAGAGATAAAAAAATCGAAATGCTTTTCATGATCTTATTGACCTGACCAGGAATTTTTTTTTTATGATACGTTCCTAATTGAATAAAATCCTAATCTATTATGTGTGAATTGATCTAAGTACAATTATTGGACAGTTTCGTTTTTGATTCTTTTTTTTGTTCGAAAGGGTATTTTTTTTTTGAAACTATATATTTCGAAAGAATTACGAATATATTAATAGATTTTCAATAAAAATGAATTCGAAATTATTATCAACCAGTTAATTTGTAATTGAATTTTTATTTATTGACCAAACAAAGAGAAAGGCCTCATTCTTTTAATTCATAATTCAAACCAAACATTCTTTTAACTTAAACCAAAACGGAACCTTAAAAGAATTGGAAATTTCTCTTTAATGGAATAGTAGGTTTACTTACTCAGTTTTTCTTTGAGGCGAATTCAAAATTGTTCGAATTGTATAATCGTCAATTACTGACATTGGTAAACGGCCCAAAGCAATTTGATTATAATTCAATTCGTGACGGTCGTAAGTAGAAAGTTCATATTCTTCAGTCATTGATAAACAATTTGTTGGACAATACTCAACGCAGTTACCACAAAATATACAAATTCCGAAATCAATACTGTAATTAAGCAATCGTTTTTTTCGAATATCCGTTTCAAATTTCCAATCAACAACAGGCAGATCTATAGGGCATACACGAACACATACTTCACAAGCAATGCATTTATCAAATTCAAAATGGATTCGCCCGCGGAAACGCTCTGATGTGATTAATTTTTCATAAGGGTATTGAATAGTTACGGGTAAACGATTTGTGTGGGATAAGGTAATCATGAAACCTTGACCAATGTACCTTGCTGCTCGGACTGTTTGGTGGCCATAATTCATGAACCCAGTTACCATAGGGAACATATCGTGAATATCTATGAATAATTTTATGTTTGTTTCTTTCTCTTGTTTGAACCAAGTCATGAATCTCATATTCTTTTTTTCTTTACAGTGAAAGAAGTTGGAAAGAAGTTGTTAATAATAGATTACCCAGAGAAATGGGTAAAAGAAATTTCCATCCAAGATTTAATAATTGGTCCATTCTTAACCTAGGTAAAGTCCATCTTGTTGCGATAGAAATAAACAAAAACAAATAAGTTTTAGCTAATGTAATAAAGATACCAATTGTCGTTCCAAAGATTCCATTCATTTTATTTATTTCAAATAGCTCAGGGACGAATACGTACGGAATGGAAATATTCCAACCCCCCAAGTAAAGAACTGTTACAAATAACGAAGAAAGTAATAGATTTAGATAGGAAGCAACGTAAAATAAACCAAATTTGATACCCGAATATTCGGTTTGATACCCTGCTACTAATTCTTCCTCGGCTTCTGGTAAATCAAAAGGTAATCTCTCACATTCTGCTAGAGAAGAAATTAGAAAAACGATAAATCCTATCGGCTGACGCCACAAATTCCATCCCCAAAAACCATATTTTGATTGTGCCTCAACTATATCAACTGTACTTGAACTGTTAGATAATTATAGTCGATGATAACATCACTGTTTCCATCGCTAATCCAAAACCGTACATGAGGTTTTCAACTCATACGGCTCCTCGTGGGTCACAAATAAATTTAAGGACCGAATCAGTATTATTTATCTTCGTATGGTTGTAGAATAGATAGAGAAAAAATGGATTGGAAGGTCCAAAATTATACCAATGGAATTCTGTCTGCTATATTATGAAGAATAAAAAATAAAAAAAAGTGCTTCTGAATTGATCTCGCCCGTTAATAATTTCAATTTTTATTTGTTGAGTAATAACTTAAGCCTTCAATAAAATACTTCTTGTAGAAATATCAATACATATTTCAACCCATTGTTTTCGATTACGAAAAAAATTAAACATTACATTAGCTCATAAATCATGACACGGATTATATCTCTCTATATATATGAAAGAAAGAATAAAAAAGATTTCTTTTTTATTCTTTATTGTTTCTTTTTCGTTCCTATTCTTCTTTCTGATCTGAGAAAACTACGAATGGGGGCTTAAACTAAAAAATGGTAAAGGATTATTTCGTTCCTGATAGTCATTACTTTAATCGGTGGATAGGAGCATACTCTGGACCGGAATCGTGGGGAGTACTGCTTACTCATTTCTACTAATTTAAAGCCCCAATTAGTATTCTTTTTATGTTATCCAGAAATATCCTTTTATATAATTTACATAATCTCCATTACTAATCCTTTGTGTATTTTGGTGTTCCTAATCATCCACTCGTTTTTTTTGTTTAATCCCCCGTTTGGTTTGGCAATACATGTATGGGAATCCATACAAAGGATAGCGAAAACTCTATACGGTTGATCTTTTGAGCCCGCTTCAAGCTAGATTGACTAATCAACCCGTCTTGGGGTAAAGACTTCTTCCGCTTACGTTTTCTTCCACTTAACTCTTGTACATAGGAAATGAGATTCCATTTTTTTTGTTTAATTTACTGCGAATTTATAAGCTGCTTTCTTTCACTCATATATAACTATCTAATTTAGTTTATCAACCTGAAGGATAATAACAAACGAAGATATCTATTCAATCCATTCAGCTTATTTTCTAGAACGAAAGGAATAGGGAAAATAGAAGTTTATATTTCAACGAATCGCACGTAGAGATATTGATAAAACACATAGAGTTAATGGTATTTCATAACTAATCGATTGAGCAGCAGCTCGCAGACCACCTAAAAAGGAATATTTATTATTTGATCCGTATCCTGACATAAGAAGTCCAACAGGAGCAATACTTGAAATGGCAATCCATAAAAAAATACCGATATTGAGATCGGCTAAAATAAGGCGAGAGCTAAAAGGAATTACTGAAAAACTTAGTAAAATTGATATGACTGCTATAGACGGTCCAATACTGAATAAACGAGTATTTCCTCTAGATGGAAGAATATTCTCTTTGAAAAGCAGTTTTGTTCCATCTGCTAGAGCTTGAAGAATTCCCAAAGGACCGGCGTATTCAGGCCCAATACGTTGTTGTATTCCTGCAGATATTTCTCTTTCTAACCATACAATTACTAGTACACCTATTGTGATTCCCAATACAAGAGTCAAAATAGGGACAAACATCCATATGATCCCATAGACCTCTTTTAAAGATTGCAATCTGTAAAAGGAATTGAGATCTTGTACTTCTGTTGTATAAATTATCATTTCAACGATCAACTTCTCCCATAATGATATCTATGCTACCTAGTATTGTCATAATATCAGCCAATTTCATTCTTTTAACTAACTGAGGAAGAATTTGCAAATTGATAAAACCCGGCGGGCGAATTTTCCATCTCCAAGGAAAACCACTTTGATCCCCTATCAGAAAAATTCCTAATTCTCCCTTTGGGGCTTCCATTCTCGCATAAAGTTCTTGTTTCGGTAATTCAAATGTAGGAGAAGGTTTTTTACTAATGAATCGATATTCAAAATCATTCCATTCTGGATACCTTTCTCGATCAAAGCATCGGATTTCTAAATTCTCATAGGGACCCCCCGGAATTCCTTCCAGGGCCTGTTGAATTAGTTTTATGGATTCCGTCATTTCACTGATTCGGACTAAATAACGAGCTAATGAATCTCCTTCTTTTTGCCACTGGATTTCCCAATCAAATTCGTCGTAACACTCATAATGATCAACTTTACGAAGATCCCATTTGATTCCAGATGCTCGTAGCATTGGGCCGGATAAACCCCAATTTATTGCTTCTTCTCCACCAATAACGCCTATCCCTTCAACTCGTTCTAAAAAAATAGGATTTCGCGTAATAAGTTTTTGATATTCAACAATTCCTGTTAAAAAATAATCGCAGAAATCCAAACATTTATCTATCCAGCCATAAGGTAGATCGGCCGCTACTCCTCCGATACGAAAATAATTATGCATCATTCTCATACCGGTGGCAGCTTCGAATAGATCATATACTAATTCTCTTTCTCTGAAAATATAGAAAAAAGGGGTCTGTGCACCAATATCTGCCATAAAAGGTCCAAGCCATAATAGATGAGAAGCTATACGACTCAACTCCAACATAATTACTCTGATATAGCTGGCTCTTTTAGGGACTTGAATATTGCCCAATTGTTCTGGTCCATTTACGGTTATTGCTTCCGTGAACATAGTGGCTAAATAATCCCAACGCGTTACATAAGGCAAATATTGTATAATTGTTCGGTTTTCCGCAATTTTTTCCATTCCTCTGTGTAAATAACCTAATATTGGTTCACAGTCAACAACATCTTCACCATCTAGAGTAACGATGAGACGAAGAACACCGTGCATTGATGGGTGGTGAGGTCCCATATTAACTATCATAAGGTCTTTTTCTGTAGCTGATAGATTCATAAGTTTTTCCTCGATTCATTCTTACATGAATTGTTGAAACCGAAAAGAAGTACATTAAAATGAAAAATCGAATAAATCGACTAATTCAAAATTTTCAAATTAACGATTTTTTGATTCCCGAATATCCAACTCACTAATTAATTCTTTATAACGTATTTTTTTTTTCTTTGATAAATAAGACAGTAGCCGCTGACGTTTTCCTAGAATTTTACGTAGACCTCTCTGAGATAAATAGTCTTTTTTGTGCAATTCCAAATGTGAAGTAAGTCTTCGTATCTTATTGGTGAAACTGACTATTTGAAATTCAACGGACCCCTTGTTTTCTTCTTTTTTTTCTTGAAAAATAACTGAGATGAATGAGTTTTTTACCATAAAACAAAATTTTCTCTCCCCCCTTTTTTTATATTTTTTTTTAATGTGAATTTTACTGATCAGTAATAATAATACCAGTCATTTTGATATACACAATGATTTTAAGTTCGTTATGAATTTTATAATTTTTTCAAATAAAATTAATCAATCCGGTTTTCAATTTGATTCGTATAGGGATACAAAAGAGTGATATATTTCTACAAAAGAGAAAATTTTAGAGTTCAAATAAGAGGATTTTGTTGATTCATTTGTCGATCTAATTGATATGTATGTCATTAAATTAGTATCATGTATCAGAATGGAATGTAAGACAATCCTTGTGCCCATCTATTTGTTTTCATATACCCGACACGGTACATACATAATATATGGGAAAATGTACCATTAACGAATTTTCAAACGCGGATACATATGTATCCTTACCATACTGAAACGACTGCCATTATTAGTATTAAACCAATAGCGATTCATACAAGCTAAATCTTCTAATCGATAATTGGGCCAAAGAAAGAACTTTAATTTAATTAGTTTCTTTTTATCACTATCAAGATGTTTGTTTTTATTCAAAACTTGACCACAGTTTTTTACATTATTTAAAAATACTGGATTTCTATGCATACCATTTTTATCCTTTGACTTTGAATTGAAAGAAATTCGAATTCGCAATTCTCGCCGGTGGTTAGGGGATAAAATATTTTCAGGAACAAACAAATCATAATTATTTTTGTCTTTATTTTCAGTCATTTTTTGATGTCTTGCAATGGATTCATCAAAATTATTTTTATCAATATAGTTTTTTTCTTGGTATCTTTGATTAATTTGGTGTTTATTTTTATGAACCAATGAAATACTTATAGTTTGATATAGAATAAATTGTCCATCATTTTTTACAGACAGACGAACTGGCTCGATAATCAATATTCCTTTTTTCATTAATTCTCTAAGAGTTAAATCCTTCTGAATTATCAAAATATCCAGATTCATTTCTCCCCTTTGAATCGAGGATATAACAATTTCCTTTGGATTTATCAGTCTAAGTAGGAGACAATATACTTTGATATTATTGATTATTCTTTGATTTAAAGAATCATCCCATCTCAATTGAAAACGCAAATACCTTTTTAGGAAGAAATCAAGCTCTGCTTCCGTGTTGCTCTTGTATTGCTTTTTCTTTCTACGTTTTTTTCTGTCTGATTTACCATAATCTTCTTCAACATCTTTTTCTTGGTTTGAGAGAACGGATCTAAAATTTCCTTGTTTTTGTGTATCTGATACAAGATCCCCTTCGCCTATGGGTTCTTTTTCTTCTTGATTTCGATTCTCTAATCCAAGAATTTTTTTTTCATTCGGTGCTATAAGGGGGTCCCTTTTTTTATTTTCAATAATATTTTTATTAATGTTTCCATTTCCATTAAAATTTAAAAGAAGTAATTTTATTGGTATGATCCATGGTTTAACCTTATATGCATTATATAGTAGCACAAATTCTGGGAAGAACCAAAGTTCCAGATTCGATATAGGACGACTTAGTATTTCTTCATTCATTCCCATCCAATCAAAAGGGCTTCTTTTTTTATTGTATGGGTTGCTTTCTTGATCTTGATAAATTGTGAAATAAAAAGGGTCCCTCTTATTGATTTTATCAATTATTTGATAATTATTAACCACAGTCTTAATATTTTTGTTACTCTTGATACTGGTATCGACCCAGGACTCAATATCGGCCTTATTTCTAAGACAAAAATGAAGAATTCGCCAATTTAAAAATTTTCTATGCGAAAATTTCCCCATAGCATCTAGAATATCGTCTTCTCCTAGATAATTATGGATAGGGATATCCCCCAGTGTATCAAAAAATTTTCGTTTATCCATGTTGTAATTATAATTATAAGAAATCTCTTCCCTCTTATTTACTTGTAATGGTGATCCATAAGTATATGAGTCCCTCTTATCTTGATAATTAATAGATTTATATGATAAAAAATCATATCCATAGTGTTTTTTAAAATTATATTTTTTATATTTTTGTTCTTGATTCAGTTTATATTCTTGATTCAGTAATGAATTCGCTTGAAAATCATTTTTTTTTTCGTAATGAATTAATCTTTCTTTTTCATCTGAATCCCATTTTGTTAAATCTTTATTTTGAGCCATATAGTGTTGATTGACTCTATTTCGCCATTGTCCTGGTACTAATCTAAGCCATCTACTCTGAAATAAATCGTATTGATAATGACTCCTTAACCAGTTTTTCCATTCATTTATTCCAGAATGCCAAAAGATTTTCTGTCTTAACCCACAATGATGTCTTAATCTGGAATGAAATAGTCCTTGTTCTTCAAAATAATCTTTTATTTCATTTTTAAGAAAAAGAGATGTTCCGTGATATTGAAGGATAGGTTTGAATTTATAAAAACTAATAACTTGGGTTTGTGATAATTTGTAAAACACATATGCTTGTGAGAGGGAGGATAAGTCACAAAAAGCTTTTGCATTTTTATTTGTAATACTAATATTAGAAAGTGAGTTTTTTAGAGTTGAAATAAAATGAATTGTATTTTTAGTTGTTTTATTAATTCTTTCTTGATTTGCTTCACTATTGTAAATGACTTTCTCAATCATTTTTTTTGTTGATTCAAGAAAAAGTTGTGTATTGGCTCTTGGAATATTAATGATATATAGAATAATATCTATGTATATCTTTTCAATCAAAAATTTTATAAAAAAATAGAATTTACGGATTAATCGAATATTTCTTCTTTTTAATATTTGCCAAAATTTTTTTGATGATTCTAATATTTTATCCTGATAACTTATTTTGTTAGAACTAATATTTATTTCTTGAGTTAGAAATTCGTTTTTCTTGCCTTTTATAATTATAATTTTTTCTATTTGATTTTTGATTGTGTTTGTTCTCTTAGTCAGATCTTTTATTTTTTTTTCTGTTAATGAATAATTTGTCCACTCCATAGATTGAATTTGAAGGGATGATTTGTGAATCATCTTATTACTGATTATCGAATCTTTTTTAGTTTCGCCCAATTCATATATTTCTCTCAACCCAAAAAATGGAATTGGATTTTTTTTTGAAAGTTCTTTTATTATTCCCTTTAGAAATAGAATGCTTTGAGTGATCCATTTTTTTGTTTCTTTTGAGACTTTTCGAAACAATTTTGTTCTTTCTTTTAAAATTGTTAAAGCTATAAAACATTTAGTTTTCAATTTTTTAATTTTTTTTTTTAGTTCTTTAAAAATAGGCTCAAAAAACGAACGCCGTTTTCGAGGAGAACCGAAAGGTAGTTCAGTTTCCATTCCCCAAACTGTTAAAAAGCAAAAATCATTCTTTTGACCTTTCTTTTTTTTCATTGGATCTTTATGAGAGGGTTGTAGTTTAAATCTGTGCCAAGGTTTCAGGCAAAAAGGAAATAGGATCTTTATCTGAATACCGTCTGTTAACCAGTTTTTTGGAAATTCTGTTTCGGATAATTGAACACCATTATAAGTGCATTTAACATGCATTTCTCGATTCCAATCCTTTAAATCCTCGGACCACTCAGGAAATTGAAATAATAACATATGGGCAATGTTTTTAGCTATTATCAATGAAGGTAATATAATATATTTTCTAAGAATCGATTGGGTTATTAACACAGAGCCCCTTATTACTTGAGCAAGTAAAATGCTATCCCAAGCTTCTGCTATTTCTATCCGCATTTTCTCTTCTCTTTTGTATTTTTCTCTTTTGTCCTCGTCTTTTTTCTCAATCTTTTTTTCTGTATAATCAGAAATTTGTGATTCTTTGTTTTTACATATCCAATTTCGAGATATTAGTTTCATCGGCCCAGAAATATCAAAAGAAAAAAAGAGGGGTTTGTCTACTCTGTCCAAAAAAAGTGGGGAATGCACATTTGC